GAGTGCATTATTGAAATAATGTATATAGATACAGTTTGGGTTAGAAACATGCTGCTCGAGGTTTTCCTGTTTCCGGGGGGTTTGCAGGAGTGTTAGTGATCTCAGGAGTGTGGGGGGGTAGGGGGGGGGTTTACGCCCACAAGCCCGGGGTGGAATCTTAGGAATTTCAGGGGAAATTCTCATTTTCTGTCCATTATTTATGCACTTGAAAACAGTTATGCAATTCTTCAATAACATTCTTACACCATGCAACTGTTGCGCGCTGAGCAAGGAAAATGTACAACCTTGGCTTCCACTACCGTGTGCACTCTGAAATGCCAGGTGAAAGGAAGACAAAAAAGAGAACCCCTGACCCGCTGGAAAGAACGCCCGGCATGTGGGGTAAAGAGGAGTATGTATTTAAGGCATTAACTTATGCGAGTTCAATAGACGTTAGGGGAATGAACCAAGTAGTGCACCTGAAATAGGAACCAAATGCCAGGAATAATTCACTGAGTGAAACCCCCACAATTGTTGTCCCTCACCTTCAATAACCGTTATTGTAAGAGCAATACCATGCGAGACCTTGTCTACATAAATATCTCTGAATTGGCGGGATGTTGGGTCTAGGTATATCATTACGGGTGGGTAATAACAGTTGAGTGTAAGCAGTTTCGTCTTAGTTCTTGAGAGTAAGGTGTATTGATTTATGCAATTAGTGGTTTATGCATACCTTAGTTTGATATGTCATTGAATGAGTGCACAATACCTAGTTTAGGTTATTATACATGTTTGTCCTAAAGCATTACTATTATAGGTTACTATAAATATATGGTGTAAATACATATATGTATTTGGCGCAAAGAGTAGTTTAACTTAGGATGCTGGCTTTGGGAGCCAGCGGTCGGGGTTAGAGTCCCTGCTTTTTGAGTTTTAATGTTTGGAAGCAGTAGAGGGGACTTTAACCCCTGACATTCGGTTTACAAGACCGGCGCTCTGAAACTGAGCTACTAGTGCATCGCCATCCCAGGGCTTTGTTTTCCAGTCATCCTGTAAGTGGAGTTAGAACAAGGAATAGGAAGAAGTACAAGAATGAGGCAATTTGTCCAATGATGATGTAGGGGTGTTCAACGGGCATTCCTCCAATTCAGGTAAGGATGGCAACGTTTGCGATGAGTGTTCAGAAGAGAAACTGTGTGAAGGGTCGGAAGGTGAGGCCTCGTTGTTTAGAGGTATGAAGAATTGGGACAACTATGAGGACAAGGATGGAGGCTAGAAGTGCTAGGACCCCTCCTAATTTGTTTGGAATTGAGCGGAGGATGGCGTATGCAAATAGGAAATATCATTCAGGCTTAATATGTGGTGGGGTTACTAGGGGGTTAGCTGGGGTAAAATTGTCGGGGTCGCCAAGGAGGTTGGGTGAAAATAATGCTAGAGATGTCAGTGCAATGAGAAGAACAGCAAAGCCTAAGAGGTCTTTGTAAGAGAAATATGGGTGGAATGGAATTTTGTCCACATCTGAGTTTAAGCCGAGGGGGTTGTTTGAGCCTGTTTCGTGGAGGAACAGAAGGTGGATGAAGGTGGCTGCTACAATGACAAAGGGGAAGAGGAAGTGAAAAGCGAAGAAGCGGGTGAGGGTGGCATTGTCTACGGAGAAGCCTCCTCAGATCCATTGAACTAGTGTGTTGCCAACGTAGGGGACGGCTGAAAGGAGGTTGGTAATAACGGTGGCCCCTCAGAATGATATTTGTCCTCAGGGGAGGACGTAGCCTACGAAAGCGGTCATCATAACCAGTAGAAGCAGGATTACTCCAATGTTTCAGGTTTCTTTGTAGAGGTAGGAGCCGTAGTAAAGGCCTCGTCCGATATGTAGGTAGATGCAGATAAAGAAGAAGGATGCGCCGTTTGCATGGAGGTTTCGGATAAGTCAGCCGTAGTTTACGTCTCGGCAGATGTGGGCAACTGAGGAGAATGCTGTAGCGATATCTGAGGTGTAGTGTATGGCAAGGAATAGTCCTGTGACGATTTGAGAAATTAAGCAAAGTCCTAGGAGGGATCCAAAGTTTCATCAGACTGAGATGTTAGATGGGGCTGGGAGATCTACTAGGGCGTCGTTAGCAATTTTGAGTAGGGGGTGGGTTTTGCGGAGGCTTGCCATTAGGTTCTTGTAGTTGAATAACAACGGTGGTTTTTCAAGCCATTAGTCCTGGTTAGATTCCTGGCAGGAATTATGACTTATGTTATAGTTTTATTTCTATTTGGGCTGGTGTTAGGATTGGTTGCGGTTGCTTCCAACCCCTCTCCCTATTTCGCCGCTTTGGGTTTGGTAGTGGTGGCGGGCTTAGGGTGTGGTGTATTGGTTGGGCATGGGGGCTCGTTTTTGTCTTTGGTATTGTTTTTGATTTATTTAGGGGGGATGCTGGTTGTATTTGCTTATTCAGCGGCACTTGCTGCTGAGCCGTATCCTGAGAGTTGAGGTAGTCGGCCGGTTGCGGTGAGCATATTGGTTTATCTGGTGGGGGTGGTTGTTGTGTCTGGGTTTTATTGAGGGGGGTGATATGAGTCTTCTTGGGTTTGTGTAGATGAGCTTGGCGAGTTTGCTGCGCTCCGAGGGGATATTGGGGGAGTTGCGTTAATGTATTCGTTGGGGGGCAGCATGTTGGTAATTAGTGCATGGGTGCTTCTTCTTACTTTATTTGTTGTGTTGGAGTTGACTCGAGGTCTTAGTCGTGGGAGCCTTCGAGCGGTTTAGAGGGAGAGAATAAGGACTGCGAGGGTTAGAGTGAGGAGGAAGAGGGTTAGGTAAGTTTTGATTATTCCTTGTTGGGTGTTGCTTGTAGTTGTAATTAAGGGGGTATTAAGGGAGGCTACTGCTTTTGGGCCTGTGGTCTCTAATCAGGTTTGGTCAATTATTTGGCTAGCAATTGTTTGTCCGAGGGCGAGGTTCAGTTTAGGGGCAAGGCGGTGAATAATCATTGGGAAGAAGCCTAACATGTTAGAAAAGTGGTGAGGGGCTGGCTGGGGCGTGGGGTTAAATTGCTTGCTTGTAAGTGTTGCGAGCTCAAGAGCTAGGAGTAAGCCTAGAATGGTAACGGCTAGGGCAGCCAGTTTTAGTAAAGGGGGTATGGATATTACTGGTGTTTTTAGGGGGAGGATGTTGGAGGTGATTAGGAGGCCGGCAATGATGCTTCCTCAGGCCAGGCGTTTGATTGGGTTAATTACTGCTGGGTTGTTTTCGTTAATTGGGGACAGGGAGTTGAATCGAGGGTGGCCTATGGATACGAAGAAAACGATTCGAAGGCTGTAGATGGCTGTGAAGGAGGTGGCTAGGAGGGTAAGAGTGAGGGCTCAGGCGTTGAGATGGGATGTGTTAAGTGCTTCAATGATGGCATCTTTTGAGAAGAAGCCTGCTAGAAAGGGGGTGCCTGTGAGAGCAAGGCTGCCGATGGTCAGGCAGGAAGATGTGAAGGGTGTGAGGTGATGTATTCCTCCTATTTTTCGGATATCTTGTTCGTCGTTGAGGCTGTGGATAATTGAGCCAGAGCATAGGAAAAGCATTGCTTTGAAGAAGGCGTGGGTGCAGATGTGGAGGAAAGCAAGTTGGGGTTGGTTGAGTCCGATTGTAACTATTATTAGGCCGAGTTGGCTTGATGTAGAAAAAGCGACGATTTTTTTGATGTCATTTTGGGTGAGAGCGCAAGTGGCGGTAAATAGTGTAGTGAGAGCTCCTAGGCAGAGGCAGGTGGTGAGAGCGGTTTGGTTGTTTTCTATGAGGGGGCTTAGGCGGATGAGGAGAAAAATTCCTGCAACAACCATGGTGCTTGAGTGCAGTAGGGCAGAGACCGGCGTAGGACCTTCTATGGCTGAAGGGAGCCATGGATGAAGCCCAAATTGGGCTGACTTTCCGGTAGCGGCAAGGACGAGGCCTAAGAGGGGGAAAGTGAGGTCTGTGTTTTTGGAGGCTACAAATATCTGTTGTATTTCTCATGAGTTCAGGTTTGTTGCTATTCAAGCCATGGCGAAGATAAGTCCAATATCCCCAACTCGGTTGTAGAGGACTGCTTGGAGGGCGGCGGTATTTGCGTCTGCTCGGCCGTATCATCAGCCGATGAGGAGAAAGGATATGATTCCCACACCTTCTCAGCCAATGAAGATTTGGAATATGTTGTTTGCTGTAACTAAGATGATTATGGCGATGAGGAAAATGAGGAGGTATTTAAAGAAGCGGTTTATGAAGGGGTCTGCGTGTATGTATCATGATGCGAATTCTAGAATGGATCAGGTGACGTATAAGGCGACGGGGGTGAAGATGATGGAGTAGTGGTCGAATTTAAAGCTAATATTAATATCAAAAGTCAGAGTATTTATTCAGTTTCAGTTTGTGACAATTGTTTCTGCCCCTTCGTTTAGGAAGAGGAATAGGGGGAGTAGGCTGGTAAGGAAAGCGAGTTTTACTGCTGTCTTTACTTGGGTGAGGGCTCAGTTGGGCTCTTGGGGGCGTGGGGAGAGAGTTGTTAGCAGGGGGTATGTTAAGAGGGAAAAAATGATAATTAAGCTTGAGGTTATTATGAGTGGTGTGGGGTGCATAGCTACTACTTGGATTTGCACCAAGAGTTTTTGGTTCCTAAGACCAACGGATGAGCTGTTATCCTTTAGGAGCGCTCCGAGTGAGCATGGGAGTCCAACCCAGGTTACGAGGATTAGCAGTCTTCGTTGCTGCGAGCCTCTCTCGGTGGACAAGCGGGTTTTAACCTCTGTTTTCAGAATCACAATCTAATGTTTTTGTTAAACTATGTCTACAGGCAGTTCATCCTCAGATTAACTCGGGTTTGAGGATTAATAGGATTAGGGGGAGGAGATGAAGGGCCATGAGGAGATGTTCTCGAGAGTGGGAAGAGTCTAGGGCTATGATGTGTGCTGGGAGGGGGCCTCGTTGGGTCATTAGGAACATGTAGAGTGAATAACCTGCGGTGATTAGTGTTCCAGCCCCTGTTAGTGCGAGGGTTCATCATGATCAGTTGAATAATGATGTGATGATCATGAGCTCTCCTATTAGGTTTGGTAGTGGGGGAAGGGCCAGGTTTGCTAGGCTGGCAATGAATCATCATGCTGTTATTAGGGGGAGGACTGTTTGGAGACCCCGAGCTAATACCATTGTCCGGCTGTGGGTTCGTTCGTAGTTGGTGTTAGCCAGGCAGAATAGGGCTGAGGATGTGAGACCATGTGCGATTATGAGGATTAGTGCTCCTGTGAAGCCTCATGGTGTTTGGATGAGGATGCCGCCTACGACCAAGCCTATGTGGCTTACGGAGGAGTAAGCGATTAGAGATTTTAGGTCTGTTTGTCGAAGGCAGATTGAGCCGGTTATGAGCACGCCTCAGAGGGCGAAGATAATAAAGGGGTAGCTGAGTTCTTTGGTAAGGGGCTCTAGAACTACGAGTATTCGTATTATGCCGTAGCCTCCTAATTTTAGTAAGACAGCAGCAAGGACTATTGAGCCTGCAACGGGGGCCTCAACGTGTGCTTTGGGGAGTCAGAGGTGGACGCCGTAGAGGGGTATTTTTACTAGGAATGCTATTAAGCAGCCTGCTCATCATAGTTTGTCTGCGTATGAGGTTAGTGGGGCGGGGGTTGAGTATTGAAGGGTAAGCAGGGAGAGGGTGCCTGTACTGTTTTGGAGAAGTAACAGGGCAACGAGGAGGGGCAGTGAGCCTGCGAGGGTATAGAATAAGAAGTAGGTGCCTGCGTTGAGACGCTCTGTTTGATTACCCCATCGGGTGATGAGGATGAGGGTGGGGATTAGGGTGGCTTCAAATATAATGTAAAACATAATGATTTCGGTGGCACTGAAGGCCATGATTAGGAAAATTTGCAAGGATGTTAGGAGTGAAATGTACATTCGTTGGCGGTTGATAGGCTCTAGTGCCGTGTGATTTTGGCTGGCGAGGATTATTAGGGGTAGGAGTCAGCAAGTGAGGACTAAGAGGGGGGTAGAGAGGGGGTCTGTTGCTATGTGGGGGCTGAGGAAAGATCATCCTGTTTCTGAGAGGTTATTTAGTCAAGTCAAGCTGGCGAGGGCAATAATAAGGCTGTGAAGGAGGGCGGTAGGCCATAGTCATTTGGCGGGGGCCATTCAGGTTGTGGGGACGAGCATTAATGTGGGGATTAAAATTTTTAGCATTGAAGCAGGTTTAGACTTTGCAGGCGGTCGGTACCATGGGTTCGGGCGGTAGCTACTAGTAGGGCTAAGCCTGCACTAGCCTCACAAGCTGAAAATGCGAGAAGGAGTATTGGGGCAGCTGAAAAGCTGGTAACGTTAAGTTGTAGGGTCCATAGGGAGAGGGCGATGAATAGGGATAGCATTATGCCCTCCAGACATAGTAGGGCGGAGAGGAGATGAGTGCGGTGAAAGGCTAAGCCAGTTAGTCCCAGTATAAAGGCCGTTGAGAAGGTGAAGTGGACGGGGGTCATAAGGCAATTGTGGACTTTAACCACAAGCTATTGAGCCGAAATCAAGCATTTTATTTAGACTAATTGCCTATTCGGCCCATTCAAGGCCACCTTGAAGTCATTCATAGATTAGGCCCAGGGTGAGAAGGGCTAGGACAGCTGTTGCTCAGAGGAAAGTGAGGAGGGGGGTTGATAGTTGGTCTCCTCAGGGAAGGGGTAAAAGGAGAGCAATTTCAAGGTCAAAAAGGAGAAAAAGGATGGCAACGAGGAAAAATCGTAGGGAGAAGGGCAGTCGAGCTGATCCGAGGGGGTCGAAGCCACATTCATACGGGGAGAGCTTCTCGTGGTCCGGGGATATTTGGGGAAGTCAGAAAGAGACAATGGCCAGGATGGCAGAGAGTGCGATGGCAATAAGAGCAATTACGGTGACTAAGTTCATTATCTTTCCTTGGATTTTAACCAAGACCTTGTGATTGGAAGTCACTAATACTAGTGTTAGTACTAGAAAGATTATGAGCCTCATCAGTAGATAGAGATGTAGAGGAACAGTCAGACGACGTCTACGAAGTGTCAGTATCAGGCCGCTGCTTCGAATCCAAAGTGGTGGTCGGATGTAAAGTGGTATTGGATTTGACGAAGTAAGCACACGGCTAGGAAAGTGGAGCCAATGATGACGTGAAGGCCGTGGAAGCCAGTGGCAACGAAGAATGTGGCGCCGTAGACGCCGTCTGCGATTGTGAAGGGCGCTTCGTAGTACTCTATTCCTTGTAGGAAGGTAAAATAGAAGCCAAGAAGAATTGTTAGGGCTAAGGATTGAATTGTCTGTTTTCGTTCGGCCTCTATGATGCTGTGGTGAGCTCAGGTGACTGTTACCCCAGAAGCAAGAAGGACGGCCGTGTTGAGTAGGGGCACTTCAAATGGGTCTAGTGTGGTAATGCCTGCGGGGGGTCAGCAGCCTCCTAGTTCTGGTGTAGGTGCGAGGCTTGAGTGGTAGAAAGCTCAGAAAAAGCCTAGAAAGAAGAAGACTTCTGAGGTAATAAATAAAATTATTCCGTAACGAAGCCCTTTTTGGACTGGAGGTGTGTGATGGCCTTGAAAGGTGCCTTCTCGTACGATGTCTCGTCATCATTGGTATATTGTTAGAAGGAGGAGAACTGTTCCAAGAGATATCAGAGTTGTGGTGTTAAAATGGAATCAGATTGCGAGACCAGATGTCATTAATAGGGCGGAAATTGCGCCTGTTAGGGGCCAGGGGCTGGGGTCTACTATGTGATATGCGTGTGCTTGGTGGGCCATTAGACGTTCTCTTGTAGGTAGAGGCTTAGAAGGAGCACGAAAACGTAAGCTTGAATCATTGCTACGGCTACCTCTAAAAGGGTCAATAGGAAGAGAAGTGTTGCTGTAAGGATTGCTACGGCGGGCATTAGGGGGAGGAGGACGAAGGCTGCGGTAGCGATTAATTGGATGAGGAGGTGACCAGCTGTGAGGTTTGCTGTTAGTCGGACGCCCAGGGCTAGGGGTCGAATGAATAGGCTAATTGTTTCGATAATAATTAGGACAGGGATTAGGGGAACAGGTGTTCCTTCTGGTAATAGGTGCCCCAGGGACACGGTTGGCTGATTTCGCATGCCAATAAGGACTGTGGCTAGTCAGAGGGGTATTGCAAGACCTATATTTAGAGATAGTTGTGTTGTAGGGGTGAACGTGTAGGGAAGGAGGCCTAGTATGTTAAGGGAGATGAGGAATAACATTAGGGATGCGAAGAGAAGGGCTCATTTGTGTCCTGCTGGGCTTATGGGCAGTAGGAGTTGGTTTGTGAATCGATTGATAAATCAGCCTTGAAGGGTTAATAGGCGGTTGCTTAATCATCGGGTTGTGGGGGTTGGGAGGAGGACTCAAGGGAGGGTGAGTGCAATAGCAATAAGAGGAATACCTAGGTAGACAGGGGATATGAACTGGTCGAAAAAGCTTAGTGTCATGGCCAGTTTCAAGATCCTGTTTCAAGCTTTTTTGAGGCTTGGGGGCTGGGGTCGTTTGGGTAGGTGTGGGCTATAACTTTCGGAGGGAGAACCGTTAGGAAAACTAGTCAAGAAAAGACTAGAATGGCAAATCAAGGCGAAGGGTTGAGTTGGGGCATATCACTAAGGGTGGTCGGGAGTCACCAGTCTCTAGCTTAAAAGGCTAGCGCTAGGGCCCTTTTTAGCTTCTTAGCGAAGCGTCTTCAAGTATTAGGGATGATCAGTTTTCGAAATGTTCGAGAGGGACGGCTTCGACTACGATAGGCATAAAGCTGTGGTTTGCTCCGCAAATTTCAGAGCACTGCCCATAGTATACTCCTGGTCGGGATGTGATGAAGGCTGTTTGATTGAGGCGGCCTGGCACCGCGTCTATTTTAACGCCTAGGGCGGGGACTGCTCATGAGTGAAGGACATCTTCAGCGGTAATAAGCACTCGAATAGGTGATTCAACAGGAATAACCATTCGGTGGTCTGCTTCTAGGAGGCGGAATTGGCCCGGGGTTAGGTCTTGTGTGGGAATTATGTAAGAGTCGAAGCCAAGGTCTTCGTAGTCGGTATATTCATAGCTTCAGTATCATTGATGGCCTACGGCTTTGATTGTCAGGTGGGGGTCGTTAATTTCATCTATCAGGTAGAGGATGCGGAGGGAGGGGAGGGCAATGAGGATAAGAATAATTGCGGGGAGGATGGTTCAGATAATTTCGATTTCTTGGGAGTCTAAAATGTATTTGTTGGTGAGTTTGGTAGAAACCATTGCCACGATAATGTAAAGTACTAGGGTGCTGATTAGGAAAACGATTATTAGGGCGTGGTCGTGGAAGTGTAGAAGCTCTTCTATAACAGGTGAGGCTGCGTCTTGGAATCCTAGTTGTGAGGGGTGGGCCATTAGGGGCAAGACACGTGGGGTTTTAACCCACAAATTTGCCTTGACAAGGCAGTGTAATAACTGTTTTACTAGTGTCTTATGAAGAAAGTGACAGAGTGGTTATGTGGTTGGCTTGAAACCAGCCTACGGGGGTTCGATTCCTTCCTTTCTCGTTATAGGCCTGAACTTGAACAAATGCAGGCTCTTCAAAGGTGTGGTAGGGAGGAGGACATCCGTGGAGTCATTCTACGTTTGTTGTGGTGAGTTCTACTGAGGAAACCTCTCGTTTAGCGGCGAATGCCTCTCAGATAATAAAGAGGAATAAAATTACTGCCACGAGAGAAATCATGGAGCCGATAGAAGATACTGAGTTTCAGAGAGTATAGGCGTCAGGGTAGTCTGAATATCGTCGGGGCATTCCGGCTAGGCCAAGGAAGTGTTGGGGGAAGAATGTTAGATTTACGCCCACGAACATTACTCCAAAATGGATTTTTGTTCAGGTGCTGTGGAGGGTGTAGCCTGAGAATAGGGGGAATCAGTGGACGAAGGCGGCGACGATGGCGAATACGGCTCCCATCGATAGAACGTAGTGGAAGTGGGCAACTACGTAATAGGTGTCGTGGAGAACAATGTCTAGGGAGGAGTTGGCTAGGACGATCCCTGTCAGGCCCCCCACTGTAAAAAGAAAGATGAAGCCTAGGGCTCATAGTAGGGGGGTGTCTCATTTGATTACACCGCCGTGAAGGGTGGCCAGTCAGCTAAAGACTTTTACACCTGTTGGGATTGCGATAATTATTGTGGCGGATGTGAAGTAGGCCCGAGTGTCTACGTCCATGCCGACTGTAAACATGTGGTGGGCTCATACAATAAACCCTAGGAGGCCAATTGCCATCATGGCTCAGACCATGCCCATATAACCGAAGGGTTCTTTTTTACCAGCATAATAGGCAACAATATGTGAAATAATCCCAAAGCCGGGGAGAATGAGAATATATACTTCTGGGTGCCCAAAGAATCAGAATAGGTGTTGGTAAAGAATAGGGTCACCTCCTCCTGCTGGGTCAAAGAAGGTGGTGTTGAGGTTGCGATCTGTGAGGAGCATTGTAATTCCGGCAGCAAGGACTGGGAGGGAGAGGAGTAGGAGAACGGCAGTAATCAGTACGGATCAAACGAATAAGGGGGTCTGGTATTGTGAAATAGCTGGGGGCTTCATGTTAATAATAGTTGTGATGAAGTTGATGGCCCCCAGAATTGAGGAGATACCGGCTAGATGAAGGGAGAAAATTGTTAAATCAACGGATGCCCCCGCGTGTGCTAAATTACCAGCCAGTGGAGGGTAGACAGTTCAACCGGTTCCCGCCCCAGCTTCTACGCCTGAAGAGGCAAGAAGGAGAAGGAAGGATGGGGGTAGCAGTCAGAAGCTCATATTATTCATTCGGGGGAATGCTATGTCGGGGGCCCCAATCATTAATGGGACTAGTCAGTTTCCGAACCCTCCGATTAGAATAGGCATTACTATGAAAAAGATTATTACAAACGCATGTGCCGTAACAATTACGTTGTAGATCTGGTCGTCTCCTAAGAGAGCGCCAGGTTGGCTTAGTTCGGCTCGGATAAGCAGGCTTAGGGCTGTCCCTACTATTCCGGCTCAAGCACCAAATACTAGATACAGGGTGCCGATGTCTTTATGGTTGGTCGAGAAGAATCAGCGCGTGATTGCCACAGGTAGGATGGCTGAGAGCCCCAAGCGGTGGATTGTAGCCCCACATACAGAGGTTTGAGCCCTCTTCCTTCCAGGCCGTGTAGTGTCTTAACACGTTAGATTGCAAATCTGAAGAAGTAGGCTAATCGCCTGCCAGGGCTTTCCCCCGCCTTTATGTTTTGGCAGGCGGGGGAAAGGTTAGGCGAATGCTCGCTGGTTTGGGCGCTTAGCTGTTAACTAAGAGTTTGTAGGATCGAAGCCTACTCGTCTAGTAAGGCTTTAGCTTAATTAAAGTGCTTGCTTTGCATGCAGGAGATGTGGGGTAGTATCCTGCAAGTCTTACAGAGTCTGAGGAGATTTTCACCCTCATTAAGAGCTTTGAAGGCTCTCAGTTTAAATGTTAACTTAAGTCTCTTATATGAAGAACAGTGAAATTATTGCTGGGGTGAGGGGGAGGAGTAGGAGGGTGGCTGTGGTAGCGATGGCCAGGGGTAGGGTGGATTGAGCGGTTTGTAGTCGTCAGGGGGTTGTTCCAACCAGGTTGTTGGGTGACATGGTAAGGGTTATGGCATATGAAAGGCGGAGGTAAAAATATAGGCTGAGGAGGGCAGTTAGGGCGGCTAGTGTGGCGATGGGGGCAAGATCTTGTTTGGTTAGTTCTTGAAGGATAAGTCATTTTGGCATGAAGCCGGTTAGAGGGGGGAGGCCTCCTAGTGATAGGAGCAGTAGGGGGGTTAGGGCGGTCAGTGCGGGTGCTTTGGTTCAGGAGGTGGCGAGCGAGTTGATGTTAGTTGATTTGTTTAGTTTGAAGACTAGGAATGTTGAAGATGTTATGATAAAGTATATGATGAGGGTTAGGAGTGTGAGGGAGGGGGCGTATTGAAGGACTAGAATTATTCAGCCTAGGTGGGCAATTGAGGAGTAGGCAAGGATTTTTCGTAGTTGGGTTTGGTTGAGCCCGCCTCAGCCTCCGACTAGTGTTGAGAAAATGCCGAGAGTGATTATGATGGTTGAGTTGGTGGGGTGAATTTGTAGAAGTAGGGCGAAGGGGGCAAGTTTTTGTCAGGTGGAGAGAATAAGTCCCGTAGTCAGGTCTAGGCCTTGAAGCACTTCTGGTAATCAAGAGTGGAGGGGGGCTAGGCCAATTTTTAGGGCTAGTGCAATTGTGATTATGGTGAGGGGAAGGGGGTGAGTTATGTGTTGAATGTCTCATTGTCCGGTGAGCCAAGCGTTTGTTGTGCTTGCAAATAATAGTATGGCAGCGGCTGTTGCTTGGGTAAGGAAATATTTTGTAGTTGCTTCGACTGCTCGTGGGTGATGGTGTTGGGCTATTAGGGGGATGATAGCGAGGGTATTTATCTCAAGGCCTATTCAGGCGAGCAGTCAGTGGGAGCTCGCGAATGTAATTGTGGTTCCTAGGCCTAGCCCAAGTAGTAAAGTGGCTAAGATGTACGGGTTCATTAACAAAAGAGGGGATTGAACCCTCATGTTTGGGGTATGGGCCCACTAGCTTACTTAGCTGACTTTGCTAGGAAGTGGTGTATTGGAAGCACTAAGAGTTTTGATCTCTTCAGGTGGGGTTCGAGTCCCTTCTTTCTAAGGAGTCGGAGGGATTGTAACCCTCATGATTCACTCTATCAAAGTGGCCCTTTACTTCAGGCACGGCTCCCAGGTTAAAGTTGTGGGGGGAGTCCTGCAAATGCGATGGGGAGGGCTAAGTGTCAGATAACTAGGGCTAGTGTGAGGGGGAGGAAGTTTTTTCAGATGAGGTGCATAAGTTGATCGTATCGGAATCGGGGGTATGAGGCTCGGACTCATAAGAATACGATTGAAAGAAGGGCTGCTTTGGTCATTAGGTTTATTGCGGTGAGCTCAGGGAGGGCGGGGACGTGAGAGGCTCCTAGGAAAAGGGTAGCGGAAAGTGTATTTATAAGCAGGATGTTGGCGTACTCTGCTAGGAAAAATAGGGCAAAGGGTCCTCCTGCGTATTCTACGTTGAACCCTGAGACTAGCTCTGATTCGCCTTCTGTGAGATCAAAGGGGGCACGGTTAGTTTCTGCTAAGGTTGAGATGTATCATATTGCGGCCAGGGGTCAGGCTGGAAGGACTAGCCATACGCTCTCTTGGGCCACGTTGAAGGTTTGAAGAGTGAAGCCCCCAGTGAAGATAATAATGTTTAGTAAAATAAGTCCTAGACTAACTTCATATGAGATGGTTTGGGCCACGGCCCGTAGGGCCCCGATGAGGGCATATTTTGAATTAGATGCTCAGCCTGAGCCAAGAATTGAGTAGACTGCGAGGCTAGATAGGGCTAAGATAAATAGGATGCCTAGGTTGAGGTCTACTACTGGATAGGGCAGGGGCATAGGGGCTCATAATGTAAGTGCAAGGGTCAGGGCTAGCATGGGGGTTAGAAGAAATAGGAGGGGGGAGGAGGTGGAGGGGCGGACTGGCTCTTTGATGAAGAGTTTTACGCCGTCGGCGATGGGCTGCAGTAGGCCGTAGGGCCCCACGATGTTTGGACCTTTAAGTAGTTGTATGTAGCCTAGAACTTTTCGTTCAATTAGGGTTAAGAAGGCAACGGCTAGGAGGACGGGTACAATAAAGGCGAGGGGGTTGATGATATGGGTGATGAGTATGGAGGTCATAGTTAGGGAGAGGAATTGAACCTCTGTCGAAAGAGTTTAGGTCTTTTGCACTGCCGGGCTCTGCCACCCCAACAAGCCATTATCTCAGGCGTGAGGGATTATGCCCTTTTGCCTATTTTATTTGTTTTCATTAGGTGAGGGGGAGGCGTGCCTTGAGCATAGGCCTCTTCTTTTCGGTCCTTTCGTACTAGAAAAGATCATATCATAGATAGAAACTGACCTGGATTGCTCCGGTCTGAACTCAGATCACGTAGGACTTTAATCGTTGAACAAACGAACCCTTAATAGCGGCTGCACCATTAGGATGTCCTGATCCAACATCGAGGTCGTAAACCCCCTTGTCGATATGGGCTCTAGAAGGGGATTGCGCTGTTATCCCTAGGGTAACTTGGTCCGTTGATCGGCTTTGCCGGATCTTAAGGTCAGAGGTTCTGTTTAATAGAGCGGAAGCTCTTGGCTGTAGGAGGGGTGCTCCCTTTCCACATGGGGGTTTTGTATTTCCCCGCGGTCGCCCCAACCGAAGACATTAGGACAGGGTCTCATTTGTTTGGCCCGTTAATTTGGGGTGCTTGACATGGTCTGTCTTGGTGTCTGAAGCTCCATAGGGTCTTCTCGTCTTATGTGTTTATCCCCGCTTCTGCACGGGGAGATCAATTTCATTGACCTGAAAAAGGAGACAGTTAAGCCCTCGTTATGCCATTCATACGGGTCCCCATTTAAGAGACAAGTGATTGCGCTACCTTTGCACGGTCAAAATACCGCGGCCGTTAAACTTTTGGTCACAGGGCAGGCGGGACCTCTTATTCATTGATTTTGCAAGAGGCGATGTTTTTGGTAAACAGGCGAGGCTTATATGTTTGCCGAGTTCCTTCTTTTTCTTTTAGTCTTTCCTTGCGAGCACTCCAGTGTGGGGTCAACGGTTTAAAGGTTAGATGATTTTCTAGTCGTCTGGTTAGGTGTCTAGTTCCCTCTTTGTTTGGGTCCGTTAAGATTCGGTGGGATGTCCGTTCCGATTTACACGTGTGCGAGGAGAGAGGCGGGGCCCTCTTATTACTCATATTAGCATGTTCGCTTCCATGTGTGCATGGAAAGGCCTGGTAGGATTAGGGGGCTAAGATAAAATTATCAGGATCGGGAGGGGAAGATGGATGTTTGAGCTTTAACGCTTTCTACAAGGATGGCTGCTTTTAGGCCCACCTAAACATTTACCTTTAATTTAATTATGATCTTTACCCGCCTGGAAAAGCTGTGTCTTGTATCAAAGGGGCTGTCCCCCCTTTGATTAACTCTTTTGGTTTCTTGAGGTGTCATATGGGTTTTTATATGGGGTGAGGGAAGAAGCCAAGAGGCTGAACTTGTATCCATTTCTCAGGCAACCAGCTATAACTAAGTTCGGTAGGTCTGTCACCTCTACTCGAAGCTCTTTCCACTCTTTTGCCACAGAGACGGATTTGCCCTAATTGATAGGCTGTCTTGGAGTAGCTCACTTAGTTTCGGGGTGCCAAACTAAAGTTCTCTTTGCTTGGGTGTACTTGCTAATTCATGATGCAAAAGGTACGAGTTGAAGTCTCTGCTTTTTTAAGCTTTACTGGGTTGTTTCATTTCTCTTTCAGCGTTCCCTTGCGGTACTTTTTCTATTGCTCCGGAGGTCCTTTTCTATCGCCTATACTGGGGTGGAAAAATGGTTTGTTCGGTGTGGTTGTTGTGTATTTGGGGTTATTAATGGGTATTTGTTGAATTTGGTTAGTGGGCTAGCTATTTGGCGTGTCGGGGCAACCTGATTTGCACAGGTAACTTCTCAGTGTAAGAGAGATGCTCTACTGTTTAAGCCATGCCCTGTATATTCCAAGTACACCTTCCGGTACACTTACCATGTTACGACTTGCCTCCCCTTCTGCGAAAAAAGGTTTTAGAAATTAGGGTCTAAGGAGGGCTTGGGGAGAGTGACGGGCGGTGTGTGCGCGCTTCAGGGCCGTTTTCAGTGGGGCACTCTGCTTCCCACTTACTGCTAAATCCTCCTTCAAATTGCATATTTCAATGCATTATCCGTAATTCACTGGCATAGTGAATGTAGCCCATTTCTTCCCCTTCCATGCGCTACACCTCGACCTGGCGTTTTAGGGTGGGCCAATTTTGCTTACTGTAGGGCCTTCACAGGGTAAGCTGACGACGGTGGTATATAGGCGGGGGGAACAAGGAAGGGTGAGGTTGAACGGGGGTTATCGGTTCTAGAACAGGCTCCTCTAGGTGGATCTAAAGCACCGCCAAGTCCTTTGGGTTTTAAGTTGACACTCGTAGTACCCGGGCGGATAGTGGGTGTAGTTCTCTATCAATATTTAGGGCTAGGCATAGTGGGGTATCTAATCCCAGTTTGTGCCTTAGCTTTCGTGGGTTCAGATGATATAAAGCCACTTTCGTAGTTGGGCTTCTGACCTTCGTATTTGCGTATAACAGCTGCGAGGGTGTTCGGCTTTAGTTTCTGGTTCGTCTTAACCACTCTTTACGCCGATGCTTATCAACTTGGGCCTCTCGTATAACCGCGGTGGCTGGCACGAGTTTTACCGGCCCTTTTAGCTTTAACTAAGTCGAGCTTTCACTCATGGCTTAATGTTTATCACTGCTGAATTCCCTTGGGGGCGTGGCTAAGCAAGGTGTCATGGGCTTTGAATAGGTTGTGCCTGATACCAGCTCCTTGTTCCCAAGCAGGAAACTAGGGCATTCTCACAGGGGTGCGGAGACTTGCATGTGTAAGTTTAGCTAAAGTTGATAATAAAGCCAGGACCAAGCTTTTGTGCTTGCGGAGCTTTTTAGGGCTCGTCTTAATATCTTCAGTATTATGCTTTGGTCTAAGCTACGCGTGC